GCCCTTATTTTCATATTTAGAATTCCTTACCTTAATTCTGAATCTACTCCTTGAAAAAAATAAAATAATAATAATAAGTTTCTTGGTTTTGTAACGTCGAATTGTATCCCCACGAAAGGAATATTTAAAGCATCACCTAATCGTTCAAATCTTTCTTGCGAAATCTATAAATTATATATACGTCCTCTGGTTGAATCATAAGGACTTACTTCGATTTTCACTCTATCTCCTGGTAGTATCCGTCGCCGGATCTTCCCCGAAACATACTCCAGAATTGGATCTTCATTATCTAAACAGACTTGGAACATGCCGTTTGGAGTTGATTCAGTAATTAAACCTTCATGAATCAATTTTTGTTCTTTCATTCCAGGTAACCCCCCTGAAGTATCAACTAATAAACTAATAGAGGAAGGGTTATATAACTAACTTTTCCTCTCTATTTCACAAATAAATGGAAAGGAAGTTAGAGATAAAATTAGGATACCCGAGGGGGAGGATCAACATATATAACACAAAAGTTCTCCCCCAATTCTTTCTAATCGAGCTTCTCGATCTGTCATTATACCCCGAGAAGTAGAAAGAATTACAATCCCCATTCCGCCTAAAATCTTAGGAATTCGTTGATAGTTGGAATAGATTCGTAGACCGGGTCGGCTGATACGCTTGAAAATAGTTCTATATGTCCCTTTTCTAGTCCTTCTATGTCGCAGGGTTGAAACCAAGAAATATTTGTGACCTTCTTGATGTTTCCGAACGTTTTCAATAAAACCTTCTTGTAGAAGTATTTTAACAATGTTTTCGGCGATATTAGTAGATGCTATTCGAACCGTTCCTTTTTTATCCATGTCAGCATTTCTTATCGAAGTTATTATATTGGCAATAGTATCCTTACCCATGAAGAACTATAATTATTGTTACCTCCTCATTTTGATATAATCAACATGTTTTTTCTTTCTTTTATTTTCATTTATATATTATTCACATTTTTATTTTTTATAAAGTATATGCGTGAGACACAATCTACTAATTGATCTATTTCAGATACCCTACTAGATCCTAGTCTAATCCACTAGTATTTATAATACCTCGGGAGCTAATGAAACTATTTTAGTAAAATTAAACTGTCTCAATTCCTGAGCGATCGCACCAAAAACTCGAGTTCCTTTTGGATTTCCTTCTTGATCAATAACAACTGCGGCATTGTCATCATATCGTATTATCATACCGTTGTCACGTTTGAGTTCTTTACATGTACGTACAATTACAGCCCTAATTACTTCTGATCTTTCTAGAGGCATATTGGGTACTGCTTCTTTGATTACAGCAACAATAACGTCACCAATATGAGCATATCGGTGATTACCAGCTCCTATGATTCGAATACACATCAATTTTCGAGCTCCGCTGTTATCCGCTACATTCAAAAGGGTCTGAGGTTGAATCATATCATTTTTATTTTAATCTGTTATTTCAATACAAAGAATGAAGAAAAAAAAAGAAATATTATCTGTCCAGAAATAAATAAACTTGCGTTTTTCATCCTCAATACCTTTTTGTCTATTTCTATACCCCTATCCTGCAATAATGAATTGAGTTCGTATAGGCATCTTGCACGCAGCTATTTCAATAGCTGCTCTGGCTACGGTTTCCGAGATTCCGCCCATTTCATAAAGTATTCGACCCGGTTTAACAACAGATACCCAATATTCAGGGGATCCCTTCCCCGAACCCATACGTGTTTCCGTAGGTCTGACTGTAACAGGTTTGTCGGGAAATATGCGTACCCATATTTTTCCACCACGACGCACATATCGTGTCATTGCTCTCCGTCCTGCTTCTATTTGTCTAGCCGTGATCCAAGCGGGTTCAAGTGCCTGAAGAGCATATCGGCCGAAGCAAATATGTTTGCCTCGACAAGATACTCCCTTCATTCTTCCTCTATGTTGTTTACGAAATCTGGTTCTTTTGGGGTTATAGTTGATGGTTGTTTCTTAATTCCATCTCTACTGCAGAACCGGACATGAGAGTTTCTTCTCATCCAGCTCCTCGCGAATGAAATGATTCAATGCTATTCCAGATACACATGTATCTAATAAATAATACACTTAGTAATGGGATTTTTTTATATTTCATTTGTTATTGTTATATAGTAAGCTGTATATACAAGATATACAGTCGAACGTATATCTTTTTTTTTATGTATATTTATAGATAATTATGATTTTTACTCCTATCAATCACGCCAAAATATATTAAATTAATATATTAATTTAATCCAATACCAATAAATAAAGGTTCGCGGGCGAATATTGACTCTTTCTGTATTTATTCGTCGGGTTAATCCACCGCGGCCTTTTAGAATAAATCAATTTGTTCTTGGTTCGTTCCGCCATCCCACCCAATGAATCATTAGGATTCGTTTTCAATAGAATCCTATACAATCACGGGTTCTGTCGTTCCCATAGCTTCGCCATTAATGGTTAGGCCTGAATTCTGCAAT